GATGCATCCGCTATGGTTATTTCGTATCCCCCCTTTTCTTTTCGTATGATTTTACTTATTATACCGGCTGCTGTAGCATTATAAACTGTATTGTTACTCTTGCTCCCATCGGGATAAATCTGACCCCGTCCCCTGTTTCCGCCCACATATATTGGATATTTTAAGAAGTGACTATCTTTCTTAGTAGCGGGATCTGGGGAAAGAATAGGAAAGGTCATTTCACTATATTTCTGACCGGGAACAGGGCCTATCACAAGAATATTCTTTTGATTGGGGCGATAGCTCTGAAAAGACAGATTGCCTACCTTTTCTTTCATCTCGGGGGAAATACGATTGGGAGGGGCTAATTCAAACCCCTCCGGTAAAATAAGAACAGCCCCGACATTCAAAGCGCCCTTTTTCCCATTAGCAAGAACTTGTTTCAGTTGCATATCATAAGGAATTCGAACAACTGCCTCAAATACAGTATCCGGAAGTACCGCTTGTGGAACCTCAATATCCACGGGCTTATTAGCTAAATGGCAATTGGCGCATACAATACGCCCGGTCGCTTCTCGTGGATTTTCATAACCCTGCTGGGCAAAAATGGGATATGCACTTGAAATAGATGTCTGAGTTATGATATATAGCATGAGCGATACGGAAATGGATCGAGTAATCCATTCCTTTAGCCAAGAAAAAGTCTTTCTAGTTTGCATGGTCCAATCAGCGATACAGAAAATTTCTACAATAAATTGAGTTAGGTTACTAATCTAGTTTCCTAGCCACGATTCTGCTATTTACTGGAATATTTTGTTGGAATAATTTCTCGGCTAAATCCACCGGGTTGATAGAAATGTAAAAAGTAAGTACGATTGTCAATGCTTTCCTTATGTACAACTACACAGTCAGAAACATTCTAATTAGATTCATTTAATAGCAATAAATCATTTTTCACTTATTGAATGATAAATCACTACAAGTGACGGAGATACACGATTTAAATAATAGAAAACCCAATATTTAAAAATGCTATCTAGAATGACTGGAAGAATACAAACAAGACAAGATATAATTTGATCATTCTGAACAAATCCAAAATCTTTGTAGACAGAGCTAATTAGTAGTTCCCAACCACGAGTCGAATGAAATCCGAGACATAAATCGGCTAATAAAAGAATAGAAAGCGCTTTTGTTGTGTCACTTAAGTTATAGAGGAATTCCTGAGTCCACGAGTTAAGAATAACAAGTTCTTTCTTACCCAAAATAGAATAACCAGTTAGAATAAGGAAAGAGATGAAATTTGTCGATAAGTGCAAAATCGTATGAATACGATCCTCGTTGTGCATCTTGATTAATTGGATTGTTTCGTTATGGATTCCTATACGCAGGTTTTGGAGATGCGTTTCCGAGTATTCCTTGATCATTTCGTCCAAGAGGAGAAGTTCGTCTAATTCTATGAATTTTTCTAGAATACTCTTTTCTTCAATATCGTTCAAAAAAGTTTCGGATTGATCAGTATTCCACCAATTAGTAACCCAAGATTCCAGACTTTTATTAAATAAGAGAGAAATACACCGGGAAAAAAATACTAGAGAGGCAAGATATAAAAGAGGAGTGAATGCTTTCTGTTTTGCCATTTTTCATCTATGAATTGTTAATGAACCCATCTCATTCGTCGACCCTAGGCCCTCTAATATTTCTCTTACACACGAGTGCTATTCCAAGGTAGCGAACCTATGAATCTATTCAATCTTTTTATTTGTGAATTAGGCCTTAGTTCTTGAATCGAGAAAGAGTACATAAATTGACTAAGAAGCTACTTTGAATTCGAATGAATAAATACTCAAAAAATATTGTTTCCCGATCTATCAACTCAAGTAGGCAAAAGTATCTCCTTTCGATGAGTGCCTGAAAGAACAACTTTCAGTAATGAATTCTGAATATTATTCCTATTTTGAGACGAAAGAACTCCCTTTCTATTATTCTATCAAAATATCGAATATTTTGAAAACATTTCACTGACTATGAGTAGGCGGGGAGAAAATAATTGAGGAAACTTTCTGAAGAATCGTGTGATGATCAAAAAGGAGCGGCAAACTAAAAAAAAAGTCATTAGAAGGGATCCAATTGTTTGGACATTAAGGAGCACAAAAACAGATAAAGTAAGGCGTATCAAGTGAAAAAAAAATTTACAGGATATGATCGATACTGAATCTAAAGTTTCAATTCCACCAAGTCGGGGTTTTTCTATATATATATATACACATATTCTACTTAAAATAGAAAATAGAAAATTGGAAAGTTTTTTTCTAAGGGGTTGATTAGGAGATGAATCTATTATTTCCATTTCTTACTTCTTGGTATTATTGCATTGAATTGTGTAGATTTACATACCTATAAAAGACCCAAAAACAAAACGAGTTTTGTTTTATCCTTGTCCCTTATACGCCTACTTTAGCTCGAATAAATGTTCGGAAGAAACGGCATTTTATTTATGTTAGAGAAATTCGTGATAGAAAAAGAGAATTCTCGAGTTTGTCCCCTCCTGCTGAGAAAATTTATCCCAGTTCTCAAAATACTTCAATGGGTACACGCAAGAAATAGGCCAATTTCGCAGCTTTTTGTTCAATTTCCCACGCCGTCAAATTCTCATCAGTACGAGTCAATGGAAGGGCTCCCTGGCCTCGGATATCCATATAAAGGACACGACGAGCATAAATACCTTCTTTAACTTCTATTCGGACGGACTGAATATCTTTTATAAGGAATCGGAGGAAGATACGCCGATTTTTTCCGGGAAATCCCCAACGAAAGATACACACTATTCCTTCTTTTCGATCGAATCGATCGTAACCACTCCCTACATTCCAAGAAATTGTGCACCACAAATAGGAGCTAATAAAAAGACCCGCGATCCCATAGAACGACATCACAATCCCTTGTGGAAAAAAAACAATTTGCTGAAATGGCAATAAGGAGATCCAATTTCTACCAAGATAACTAGAAGTTCCAACCAACAAGAATCCTAATGAACCTAAAAAAAGGATAATAGTCCAGCAGAAATTACTTGTTTTTCGAGATCCCGTTATAGGTTCTATCCATATATGTTCTGATCGACAACTCATACTTGATCCGGTTTGATTTTCTTGGAATTGAGAGAATATCCCAAATGAATTTTATTTTATTTCCAAAGTAACTCTCATCAACTCGCACTAGTTTGATGTGAACCTTTAGGAGTCATTCATTAAAGAATAATTCATTGAATTGATTTGATCTAAACTAATAACATATCCTTCGTACGACCCCACTAAAGATATCTACATACTCCATTTACCCATATATCGCGGTTCTGCAGACATAAGAGTTTTTCAACGGAAGCCGTTTATACCATATTCCACTAATACAATACCTGGGTTATTAAACAAGTCTAAAACTAAACTAATGAGATTTTGTCCCATCAGTTCTAAACAATCTTATTTTTTTGAACATAAATAAATAAAGAAGCCATTGCGATTGCCGGAAATACTAGGCCTACTAAAGGTACCAAAACAGAGGGAAAGTTAAGAATTGTCATAGAATGTGTACCTCGATTTACTATTTGTACCTGTTATTATTATTTCATCGATATTTTATTTTAATAAAAAATATCGATGAAATACTCATGGGGGGGTTAGATTCTATATAATCCCCCCATGAGTATTCCTGAGTTCCAAAGTTACTTTTCATTAAAAAATTTTTAACTTTCCATGTGAAACGCATTTCGACGTTCATTTAAACGTAAGAGGACACCATGCCAAAAACCAAGATCCAGAAGAGCGGCCCTCCCAGGCCTTGCGTCTTCCGTCCTATGTGCCAGAGTTTGGATCAGATGAGTGCGAATTTCGCGGTAAGCTAGTTCCCACGCTGTAGGCGTTTTTTGCATGAATGAGATCATTAGCTCAGCGGCCAGTCTCCCAATTGCCTTCTCCCAATAGAATTTTTCCATTTCCTCTTTATACTTTTTACCGGGTTTCCGCCGGGTAAACAGGCAAGGTAGATCGGAAGGAAATTTTCTATTATGGAAAAAAGGACATTGTCCCATATGGAAATCGTTGTTTTCCGTTGTTTCTTCCCATCGACACCTCGCGTCGCCCTCCTTGCAAACGCAAAGAGAGTTCTCATAGAGGCGGCAATGAGAGCAAAAAAATTCATCTTCATGGTAGCCAGATTCTAGTTGGTCCCAAACGTGATAGGGACAAACGCACTTCGTGAGAGGGACGCCGCAGTTTGGGTAGTCTTTGCCACAGATCCCGTTATAGGAACAGTGGCGGTAATCCCTTGTAGCCTCGGTCCTTTCTAACAGGGCGTTGGTGTCCGCAATCCGTTCAAGGGTTTTTGTTAAGAATATTGTTTGGGCCAGAATCGAGATACGGTTTGCATAGAGAGTGGTGTAAAAAGACAGCCAATAGCACTCATTTCGCAGCAAAACCAGAATTGCCCAAATCATTAAAAATTTTACCCCCCATTCCATCTCAAGCCATGTGATACCAAGGTTAAGGTTTCTGATCAAAAACAGAATTGTTAATAGAGAGAAACCTATTAATAACCATTCGGAATCAAACTTAAGCTTTATCAGCAAAGTCAGAATCCCTACACCAAGCGTAATCACAAAGTGTGTGATTTTGCATTGAGCCATCCTAGCTAAAAGGTAAGCTTCGTTTAAAGCGAAACGAAAACTTATCTTGATACTACCGAAGACAAAATGCGTAAGAATCCTTTTCAGTGCGTAAAAATATGTTTGTACCATTTCCGTTCTTTCAGTTAGTCTTTTTCCCCCGTCCTCATCTAGTAATAACAAAATAAGTTTTTCCAATGTATAAATTATAGACTTTGTGTCTGGCAATGTTGCATAGTGTTATGCATACATCGATTTTCTCCCTGATGATTTCGAGTCTTCATAAGAATCCTAGTTTTTACTGTTTATAGAATAAGATATGAATAGAACCATGGATTCATAGAACATAGATTCAAAAATGAATATATATATATAGTAATTTGAATCCCCGGATTCTAATGTCACTTCATGCTCCAAATTTTTAATGATCCAATTTTGGGTGAAAGAGAGGATCTCTTAATCGGGCTAGAGAAGGGGGAAAGCCCTAATTACCCAATAGATCTGACAAGTCGCAATATAAGTCAACCCAAGATAGTTCCTCCTCATCGTCGTCGTCGTCTTCGATAGGAATCAGATAAGGCAATTTCGGCACACCAACAGGCATAAAATAACATAAAAACGAACAAAAAAATTCTCGACTTTGGGCGTAAAAACGTAGACCCCAGATTGCTGAAGAAAGACAGACTGAATAAGATCAATGCTTAGAAAGAGGCCCCTGGAATCATGACCAAGTCTGGGCCTATTCGTTCATAGAAAAGGCATCAACCATCGCATTGCGTATTGGTACTTATCGAGTATAGAATAAATCTGCTTCTCTTTTTTGCAAGGATAAAAAAGATCTCTTCATACCTATGTGTTTGACAATTTGAAAAAATTGTTCATATACTAAGTATCCAGATAAGAAGGACCACAGGGGTTGAGAAGTATGCCCCTATCGTTCAGCGGTTAGGACATCTCTCTTTCAAGGAGGCAACGGGGATTCGAACTCCCCTAGGGGTGGAAAATAAGTTTTTTTTAAGGAATTACCAACCCCCTTACAATGGATTCTTCCTGGGTCGATGCCCGAGCGGTTAAAGGGGACGGACTGTAAATTCGTTGATAATATATCTTCGCTGGTTCAAATCCAGTTCGACCCAACAATTCACAAATCTACCAGCTCACGGTAGATCCCCCTTATTCTTGAGAAACACCTGATGTGTGGAAAGAAACTAAGAGCCCCTTTTCTGCGAGATTCTTTATTTATCTGGGATTGTAGTTCAATTGGTCAGAGCACCGCCCTGTCAAGGCGGAAGCTGCGGGTTCGAGCCCCGTCAGTCCCGACGAATCGCATAAGTACAAAAATATGCTTCTCGTCTTTCATAGAAAGAGGAACCTTGGGATAGCATTTCATTTCGAAGTAGATTCGTTTTTTTTTTTTTCGTTATCGCAGTTTTCATCATTTCAACGAGGACTTATTAATTGACGAAAGATGTATGTAGATTTTTTGAGTTTATTTTGTATGTTTCACAAAAAGAAAGTTGTCCCGATAAATGATCAAAATAGAAAGACTTTTAGAACTTTCCTGTGATTGCAAGCACAGGAAAGGTCGATGTGGGAGATGATGAACCAATTTCTTTTTCTCTGCTTGTTACTTTCGCTCATTTTTATTTTTTTTTAGTTAATAAATTTATACAGTTAAATACCTAAAATGTCAACATGTTATTAAAAAATGTCAACTTTATTTTTCTCTGCTTGTTACTTTCGCTCATTTTTATTTTTTTTTTAGTTAATAAATTTATACAGTTAAATACCTAAAATGTCAACATGTTATTAAAAAATGTCAACTTTATTTTTCTCTGCTTGTTACTTTCGCTCATTTTTATTTTTTTTTTAGTTAATAAATTTATACAGTTAAATACCTAAAATGTCAACATGTTATTAAAAAATGTCAACTTTATTTTTCTCTGCTTGTTACTTTCGCTCATTTTTATTTTTTTTTAGTTAATAAATTTATACAGTTAAATACCTAAAATGTCAACATGTTATTAAAAAATGTCAACTTTTATTTTAACTTGTTATTTCAAAATGTCAACTTGTTATTTAAAAATATCAACTTTTATTTTAACTTGTTATTTCAAAATGTCAACTTGTTATTTCAAAATATCAACTTTTATTTTAACTTGTTATTTCAAAATGTCAACATGTTATTTAAAAATATCAACTTTTATTTTAATTTGTTATTTCAAAATGTCAACTTTTATTTTAACATGTTATTTAAAAATGTCAACTTTTATTTTCGCTCATTTATTTTTTTTTTAGTTAATATTAGTATAGAGTTAAATACCTAAAATGTCAACTTGTTACTTTCGCTCATTTATTTTTTTATATTTAAATCCCTGAATCAAAAAATGTCAATTGGTACTTTTGTTTCTCGCCTCTTTTTCGTTTGCAAAAATTGAACCTTAGGTAAGTGCTTTTTTCTAAATATATGTATAAAAAGACCCTATTTCATTGAGCTCTTTCATGCCTACTATCACTAGTTATTTTGGTTTTCTACTCGCGGCTTTAACTATAACCTCAGCTTTATATATCGGGCTGAGCAAAATACGACTTATTTGAAATTCATATTCGAACTGCGCAAAACTCAGAAAAAGAAATCTTTCTACGCAATTAGGTGTACTCTCAAATTACTTACCGTGTCACTTGCCAATTCTTGGTCATTGAGATTGATGGTAATTCGGATTAATATTTAGGTATAGATATTACCTCTTTTTTTTTTCTCCTTTGAAACACATTGAAATGATTGAAGTTTTTCTATTTGGAATCGTCTTAGGTCTAATTCCTATTACGTTGGCTGGATTATTTGTAACTGCCTATTTACAATACAGGCGCGGCGATCAGTTGGACCTTTGAGTAATTAGTATCACGTTTTTTGACTGACCTCCCCCGTTCTTTAATATCCGGGAGGTCAAATTGCAATTGCTGTTCAAGTTAGTGAAGCTATTTCAATCGAAAAAGAACGGAATCGCGCTCTGTAGGATTTGAACCTACGACATCGGGTTTTGGAGACCCACGTTCTACCGAACTGAACTAAAAGCGCTTTCTGATCAAAAAAGAGAAGACTGAAAAGAAAAGGATTGGATTCTTTTTGTAAGCTTAATACATCTTGTATGGATATACTATTAGAGGCTCATAAGAATGAAAAATTATATATTCTGGCCAATTTGCCTCGATTTCACCGAATCCCCTGTTACTGTTCGAGCGAGCAGTTATAGGTAGGGATGACAGGATTTGAACCTGTGACATTTTGTACCCAAAACAAACGCGCTACCAAGCTGCGCTACATCCCTCCAATTAGTCTACAGTGTCATTGTAGAGAATTCCTGTCTTGTTTTCCACATCATTTTTTCTTCTATGAATTATATAGAGATATATATCTACAATATTCTCTGTCTATTTTGTCTTTTTGGTCTCATTTAACATATAATATTTATTATTATTTATTAAGAAATATTACTATTAATAATGAATAATAAAACTTTTATCCATTTGCAAAATGGAACGGAATCCGTCGGAAAAAAAAAAATGAGTATTTTTGGGGATTTCTCTAGACGAAAAGGACATTTTTATATTCTATTTTAAGAAAAATATTTACTGGATCATTGTACATTTTAATGTAATTTCAATTTGCATTAGGGATTCCGCGGACAATTCTAGTACAATTCGAAGGAGTCCTTAAATCCATATGCATCTGATCATATATGTATTATCATTATGTATTTTAATAAACTAAAGGGGGTTTTCAATGCGAGATCTAAAAACATATCTTTCCGTGGCACCGGTACTAAGTGCTCTATGGTTCGCGTCTTTAGCAGGTCTATTGATAGAGATTAATCGTTTTTTTCCGGATGCGCTAACATTCACCTTTTTTTCATTCTAGTTCGTGACGTGGGAAGGAATAAAGAAGATTAGAGCTACAATTCAATATCTGTCACTAATAAGTCTCTCCCTCTATTTCTCTTTTCTCTATTTTTTCTAATATTTAGAATAAGGGAGGAAAGAGAACGAATAAAAGTGGATTCAATAGGCTGTGGGATTCGGCTTCAAATTCGAAAAATCTACTCTCAAGCTAATAATAGCGGAATGGAAGTAGAATAGAAGCGGACTGGCAGTAGAATAGAAAATGTGGGTCTAGGGACGAGTATTAGCCAAGAGAAATCTTGTACTGTGATTTGAAATATCGTTTCTAAAGCGTTGGATCTTATTTGAATCTATTGATTGCAGCAAAATTTTTCATAATGTGATTTCACGTTAGTAACTTCTATTTTTTCCTTTCTTTTTCTTCATTTCGAATCGAAAGGAAAAGAGTTGAGTAAATTCAAAATCCAAAGGAGGTTCATGGCCAAAGGTAAGGAGATCCGAATAACGGTTATTTTAGAATGTACGACTTGTGTTCGCAAGGATGTTAATAAGGCCTCAAAAGGCATTTCCAGGTATATTACTCAAAAGAATCGGCACAATACGCCTAATCGATTGGAATTGAGAAAATTCTGTCCATATTGTTACAAACATACGATTCACGGGGAGATCACGAAATAGCTCGAACCGAGCACTTGCACCCTCCCGAGGAGGGGGAAAAATGAGATTCATATATAAGATCATTTTAATAGAAAGAAAATCGTATTTTTTATGTATTCTAATTCATTTTATAGATCGAACCGAACGAGTATTTTCGGTTTAAAGGAATAAACTAACCAAACCATGGATAAATCCAAGCGACCTTTTCTTAAATCCAAGCGACCTTTTCTTAAATCCAAGCGATCTTTTCGTAGGCGTTTGCCCCCGATCCAATCGGGGGATCGAATTGATTATAGAAACATGAGTTTAATATGTCGATTTATTAGTGAACAAGGAAAAATATTATCTAGACGAGTAAATAAATTGACCTTGAAACAACAACGATTAATGACTATTGCTATAAAACAAGCTCGTATTTTATCTTTGTTACCTTTTATGACTAATGAGAAACAATTTGAAAGAAACCAGTCAACCGCGAGAGCCAGAAAGAAATATAAGTCAGACCGAAAGAAATATAAGTCAGATGGAAAGAAATATAAGTCGACTACGAGAGCCGAAACGAACGAAAAGAACTAAAAGTCGACTGGGAGAGACAAAAAAATAGGCTTACTCTTTCTTCACTTGAATGAAAATTCACACCCGAACTTAAACGCAGATTGATACTTTGGACCAGATTTGATTCTCATTTCATAAGACAAAAACAAATCAAAAATCGGATTAAAAAGTCAAACGAAAATTTTGGAATTGGCAGTCTTGAGGCCTATTTATTGATTTTTACGCTACTTTCCCGGAGTTTAGTCTCCGGGGAACTCAGTTTAAATGACTCCGGCAGATTCCTTCCAATTTACTTTTTTTATGATCTCATTGGAAATTATATATAGACAGTTTTTATTTGCTATAGCTATTTGCGAAAGTATTTTACGATTAAGAAGCAACTGTCTTTTGTATAGATCATGGATTAATCGACTATAGGTATAATAGATCCATCCGTCACGAATTACTGAATTGATTCGAGTGATCCACAAACGACGAAAATTTATTTTTTGCCTATCCCTATCCCGATGAGACGAAGCCAAAGCTCTTATGTCTTGTTGAGTCTTTAAAAGACTTCCCCGAAAGCTTGATACAAATGAACGTGCTTTTAGTCTACGTCTCCGAGCTATATATCCCCGTCTAGTTCTGGTCATTGAATATGCATAAATGAAACTTTGGCGAATAACTAATCGATTTCCGTTCTTTCAGTTAGTCTTTTTCCCCCGTCCTCATCTAGTAATAACAAAATAAGTTTTTCCAATGTATAAATTCAAAATTCCAATGGCTTTGGCTACTATAACCTTCCCGACCACAATTTTGTATTTTTCTAGACATTTATTTCACCTCACAATTCGAAATTGGAGTCTACTAGGTATTAAAAAGAGAATAAAAAATAGAAAATAGAAAGAAATCGTGGATTCCATCGTTTCTATGGTTACTTCTTAAACGGTGAGGTCCTCTCTATACACCGGAGCCTTTAACTTCATTTAATTAATGCTATTGGTAACTTGTATAGTTCACATTCTTTGGCTCTACCCATGAATTATCCAGTAACTAGGTCTTTCACAACAAGATCTACCTGTACAGTAACGGTATTTAATTCTGAGGGTTGGCTGGATAGCTGACCCTGTTAGTCCGTTCTTGCAAGAGGGCGGCCTAATCTTTTAAATTGAAACCAAGATTTCCTCCGCTTAATGGCTAAGCATTTGCTACCAATGGAGAATTCTTTAATTGAGGTGATTGAATTTACACCAATGGAAACCATAAATTTCATACACAATGAAAGGCATATGAGCAATTTTCGTTTTTTTAGTATAGTAAATAAAGTGCATTTTTCCACTCTATCCTATTCACCGGTACTGATCTTTGATACTGGAAAATTGTTCGCTTTCCTTTGTTCTAGCTCATGATCTGAACGAGTCGCACATACACCCTAGTACACGTTCCGCGACGTTGAGGGCATCTCTTAAGAGCGGGTGATTTTGTGACATTTCTGATTGGCTGTCTTGTATTTCTAATAAGTTGTTTAATAGTTGGCATGTTGAATCGTATATATTATGGGATGGTTTAGATCCATCCTAACCGGAGTACTTCCAGTCAACTCGGTCGGGAGGGGTCATCGCAAATTATGGATTTGCGCGAAATATCGACTAATCTTCGTCAAACTCTCCAAGCTCTTCAATCTCTTCAAGCTCTTCCGGGTCAAGCAGTTTACGCGCTTCAATCCCTGCAGTCCCTATAAAATCAACAATTCCATAATCTTTGGCCTCCTCTGGTGTCATAAAAACATCTCTTTCCATGTCTTCGTTTACAATCCAGAAAGGTTTCTGTGATCTTTCGACATAAAAGTTTACCATCTGGTCACGTAGTTTGAGCACCGCGTCTCCTTCGAAGATTACCTCCTCCATGTAGCCGTCAATAAAAGAACTAGCAGGTTGGTGGATCATTACCCTGATGATATAACAAAATAAAAGGTTTTTCTATTGCACATGAGGACGGGAAGATAAACGCAAGAGAAAAGAATCACAAGAAAAAAGATAGAATTGAACAACCGTACAGGCATCTTTATATGCATTGCATACGGCTCTAGAATCAAATTGCTCCATCAAAGAACGAAAAATATAGGATCTATTAGACCCCGATCGGAAAATGAGCAAATTACCACCCTTCCTTTCTTGGGAGTTAAAAACTACTATGATGGCTCCGTTGCTTTATATATTTATTTTTTGTCTATGCTTAAGCAATCCCAAAGTTGCTTTTTATTTGATTAAATAAACTAAGGAAAAAAGAATCTTTTTTTTACTAGTTCAGCACATAAAGATTGTTAAGAAACCTACGGTGTGAAAAAAAGTTTGTGACGCTGAACTGGACGGCCGATAGAGAAGAACAAATCAGACATACCTTTTATCTCATACTACTCTCTCGATAAAAAATCTAATGCTTTGAAAAAAATCAAAAAACTTTTGTATATCGAATTCAAAGTGCCATGCTATTATTACGTTATTTATTCATATTTTAAATGGATATTCATTTTTCATATGGCGAAGGCATATTCTTCTTTTTTCGTTCAAATAAAACCTCATTGGCGCCAAGAGTTAGGGAATGCTACACGTTTAGTCGGTGATCCTCCGGCCAGGATAAACGCTGCCATGGAAGCGGCTACTCCAAGACATAGTGTATGTACATCTGGTTCCACAAACTGGATCGCATTATGAACAGCTAGCCCATGCATTACTCCTCCACCGGTAGAGTTTATAAATAAAAATTGTTCTTGAGTAGAATCGTCGATATTGAGAAATATCATAAGACCAACAACGTGATTCGCCGTCTCGAGAGTAAGGTTACTGAATAAAAAAAGTGCTCTGTCTCGATAAAGTCGGTTGATTAGGATAAAATTGTATTCCTTAGGAACCGTACAGGCGCCTTTTGGTGCATACGGTTCAAAAAATTTTTGAAAAAATCAATGTGTATATTCCAATCCCTTTTCGGATTTTATAGCATGCTCTTTCTGACTTCGAAATTTTGCTTCGATTTTTCAATAAAAATGCGTTTTGATTCCTTTCCTTAGAAAAAGAATTCATTAAATTTCTTGAATTAACTTTTCATTGATGTATTGTTTCATCGAGATCCAATCCAAATCACGATGTCATTTTCTTGTTCCAAAAAGGGCCTCTTGAATCTTACTCTTGTTAGGTTTCTACTCTACTCCGGGTAAAAATATGCCCGCTTTAGATTTGCACATATAGGACAAATACTCCCAGTACCACTTCTTTTTTCTCAATTTGGACATGTCGGCAAATAGTTGAGTTCTTTATGTATATTATTCGATTGCTTAAGAGAACAGTTGAAGATCACTTCGATTTACAAATAAGATTTCTTTCTAAAGAGGAATTCCTTTATGATAAAGGAGTAATAAAGGCGTAATAGTAGATATTTTACCAATTGGTTTTTTTAAACGAAGTCTGGATCTTTCAATTTCTTAGTCCAACCGAGCCAGCCATAAATTATTCTAATAAATTTTTATTATATATATATATACAGTAATTTGAATTCCCCTAAAAAAAAAAAAGGATCTAATGTCACTTCACGCTCCAAATTTTTGATGATCCAATTTTGGGTGAAAGAGAGGATCTCTTAATCGGGCAGAGAAGGGGGAAAGCCCTAATTACCCAATAGATCTGACAAGTCGCACTATAAGTCAACCCAAGATAGTTCCTCCTCATCGTCGTCTTCGTCGTCGTCGTCGTCTTCGATAGGAATCAGATAAGGCAATTTCGGCACACCAACAGGCATAAAATAACATAAAAACAAACAAAAAAATTCTTGACTTTGGGCGTAAAAACGTAGACCCCAGATTGCTGAAGAAAGACAGACTGAATAAGATCAATGCTTAGGCTTAGAAAGAGGCCCCTGGAATCATGACCAAGTCTGGGCCTATTCGTTCATAGAAAAGGCATCAACCATCGCATTGCGTATTGGTACTTATCGAGTATAGAATAAATCTGCTTCTCTTTTTTTGCTACGAACGAAATTGTTCCATTATTCCTAATAGAATAAAACAAAGATGAACCCTTGCTCTAAACCAATCCCCGAAGAGAGGGGGCCGTAACATCGGCAGAGTCTAGTCGTTTCTAATGCAATAAAGTTGCGTAGTGTGTTTTTTCTTTGAGAAAGGGGTATTTTCATGGGTTTGCCTTGGTATCGTGTTCATACTATCGTATTGAATGATCCCGGCCGGTTACTTGCTGTTCATATAATGCATACAGCTCTGGTTGCTGGTTGGGCCGGTTCAATGGCTCTGTATGAATTAGCAGTTTTTGATCCTTCTGACCCCGTTCTTGATCCAATGTGGAGACAGGGTATGTTTGTTATACCCTTCATGACTCGTTTAGGCATAATCAATTCATGGGGTGGCTGGGGTATCACAGGAGGGACTATAACATATCCGGGTATTTGGAGTTACGAAGGTGTGGCCGGAGCGCATATTTTGTTTTCTGGCTTGTGCTTTTTAGCAGCTATCTGGCATTGGGTGTATTGGGATCTAGAAATATTTACTGATGAACGTACAGGAAAACCTTCGTTGGATTTGCCCAAGATCTTTGGAATTCATTTATTTCTCGCAGGAGTGGCTTGCTTTGGTTTTGGGGCATTTCATGTAACAGGCTTGTATGGTCCGGGAATATGGGTATCCGATCCCTATGGACTGACTGGAAAAGTACAATCTGTAAATCCAGCGTGGGGCGTGGAAGGTTTTGATCCTTTTGTTCCGGGAGGAATAGCCTCTCATCATATTGCGGCCGGAACATTGGGTATATTAGCAGGCCTATTCCATCTTAGCGTCCGACCACCTCAACGCCTCTACAAAGGATTGCGCATGGGTAATATTGAAACTGTCCTTTCCAGTAGTATCGCTGCTGTCTTTTTTGCAGCTTTTGTTGTTGCCGGAACTATGTGGTATGGTTCAGCAACTACCCCCATCGAATTGTTTGGACCTACTCGTTATCAATGGGATCAGGGGTACTTCCAACAAGAGATATATCGAAGAATTAGTATGGGGTTAGCCGAAAATCAAAGTTTATCCGAAGCTTGGTCTAAAATTCCCGAAAAATTAGCCTTTTATGATTACATTGGCAATAATCCGGCTAAAGGGGGATTATTCCGGGCGGGTTCAATGGATAACGGGGATGGGATAGCGGTTGGATGGTTAGGACATCCTATTTTTAGAGATCAAGAAGGTCGTGAACTTTTTGTACGCCGTATGCCCACTTTTTTTGAAACATTTCCGGTCGTTTTGGTAGATGGAGCCGGGATTGTTCGAGCGGATGTTCCTTTTCGAAGGGCAGAATCGAAGTATAGTGTCGAACAAGTAGGTGTCACTGTTGAGTTCTACGGTGGCGAACTCAATGGAGTCAGTTATAATGACCCTGCGACTGTGAAAAAATATGCTAGACGCGCTCAATTGGGTGAAATTTTTGAATTAGATCGTGCTACTTTGAAATCCGACGGTGTTTTTCGTAGCAGTCCAAGGGGTTGGTTTACTTTTGGCCATGCTTCGTTTGCTTTGCTCTTCTTCTTCGGACACATTTGGCATGGTGCTAGAACCCTATTCAGAGATGTTTTTGCTGGTATTGACCCAGATTTGGATGCTCAAGTAGAATTTGGAGCATTTCAAAAACTTGGAGATCCAACTACAAGAAGACAAGTAGTCTGATCTAACCTTGTTTTGATGTCTTTCGAATCTATATTTCTTTTTCTGATTTATTCGTGATTTTTATATTGGTAGAGGGTAGCAGAGAAATCTTAATTGGACTCGCGGTTTTTTGTCTCTTGCTCTTTCGTTATCCGGGAGATGGCCCCAATAAAAGAAAAAGAAAGAAAAAACAAATAGGTATGGAAGCTATAATTGTAAATCACGATCGAATCTATGGAAGCATTGGTTTATACATTCCTCTTAGTCTCAACTCTAGGAATCATTTTTTTTGCTATCTTTTTTAGAGAACCGCCTAAAATTTCAACTAAAAAATGAAAGTATTTTCATTCTCGCAATTGCAATTGAAGTAATGAGCCTCCCAAGATTGAGAGGCTCATTACTTCAACTAGTCCCCATGTTCCTCGAACGGATCTCTTAGTTTGTGAGAAGGTTGCCCAAAAGCGGTATATAAGGCGTACCCAGTAAAACTTACAAGTAAACCAGATAGAAAGACGGCGACTAGGGTTGCTGTTTCCATTATTCTAAAATTTCAAGAACACAACTGATCTCTGATAAGATCGTTTATGTACAACGTAAGAGTATACAAAGTCAACAGATCTCAATGACTACAATAGGATTTATGGCTACACAAACTGTTGAGAACGATTCTCGATCTGGTCCAAAACGAACTAATGTGGGGAGTTTATTAAAACCATTGAATTCGGAATATGGTAAAGTGGCTCCGGGGTGGGGAACGACCCCTTTGATGGGTGTGGCAATGGCCCTATTTGCGATATTTCTATCGATTATTTTGGAGATTTATAATTCTTCCGTTTTATTGGATGGAATTTCAATGAATTAGATCTATAAGAACCGCAACCTAGTTTTTCAATACAAAAGGAATCATTTAGAGCTCGGATTTTGAGCCCATTCGATTTTGGTAGTTTGATCGTGGAATTTCTTTCTTTCTGTCTTTCTGGAATATGAGTGTGTGACTTGTTCTAATTGATCCTATTGATAGTACAGAGAATGGGTCTGTTATCTTCAGAGAAACGGTTCTACTCCGTCGGATATTTATTCTACTATCTGGAACACAGAATATATGAAATAGATTATGAACTATTTAAACTATGATTCATACTTAATATTCAGACCTCGCGGCCGGACCCCCAAAAATTTTTGGCAAAGAAGTAGAATTTAGAAATCGAAAGTCTTTTTTTCTTTCAAACACCCATTTCTCCTTATTGTGACGTAAAGCCAAAGGTTTCTTTGGATTTTTTATCTATTCGTGAAATAAGTGATGATCCAATGATTCTTACTCAGGGAATCTTTAGGCTTAGCTTCGTCTTTTTATCGAATCATCGTGGTTCTAGTATGAATCTGGGGTTTTAATCGATTCATAGGGTCTTAACAAGAGAATTCCTAGTAATAATAATGAATAAAGAAAACAAATCATAAAAAACCACATTTATATAAAAAAAAGAATACAATAATACAAAAAAATAGGGAAGAGAGCATTCAAGAGGCCCGTAAGGATGAAGATCAAGACAACTGAGCCGACTTGATCATTTGGTATTATCATCCCAAAGACGAGTTTTTAGATTTTTCTTCCTTCCTATCTTCAGAGAAGATTGAATCGGAAATGAAAAAGTTTCAAACTTTCTATTACATCGCCGCTCCAACCGGTTTTTGGGTGTTTTTGCTTGAGCTGTACGAGATGAAAGTCTCCTATACGGTTCTTTGAGGGGGAATCACACCTATCTCAATAAAGTCTATGATTGGTTTGAAGAACGTCTCGAGATTCAGGCGATTGCGGATGATATAACTAGTAAATATGTTCCTCCGCATGTAAATATATTTTATTGTCTAGGGGGAATTACACTTACTTGTTTTTTAGTACAAGTGGCGACAGGGTTTGCTATGACTTTTTACTATCGTCCGACCGTTACTGACGCTTTTGCTTCTGTTCAATATATAATGACTGAAGCTAATTTTGGTTGGTTAATCCGATCCGTTCATCGATGGTCGGCAAGTATGATGGTCCTAATGATGATTCTGCATGTATTTCGTGTGTATCTCACCGG